GCTAGTGTAGCTTAAACTAAAGCATGACACTGAAGATGTTAAGATGAACCCTAGAAAGTTCCACAGGCACAAAGGCTTGGTCCTGACTTTACTATCAGCTTTAACCCAATTTATACATGCAAGTATCCGCATCCCTGTGAGAATGCCCTCAATCCTCCGCTCGAGAACGAGGAGCAGGCATCAGGCTCAGCCCTCTACCCTAGCCCAAGACGCCTTGCTACGCCACACCCCCAAGGGATTTCAGCAGTAATAAACATTAAGCCATAAGTGTAAACTTGACTTAGTTAGGGATAAAAGGGTCGGTAAAATTCGTGCCAGCCACCGCGGTTATACGAAAGACCCTAGTTGATAGCTACGGCGTAAAGGGTGGTTAAGGAGTACAAAAATAAAGCTAAAGACCCTCTAAGCCGTCATACGCACCCCGAGGGCACGAAACCCTGACACGAAAGTAGCTTTAAACAAAATTTACCTGACCCCACGAAAGCTAAGAAACAAACTGGGATTAGATACCCCACTATGCTTAGCCCTAAACCTAGATGTCCCATTACAAAAACATCCGCCAGGGTACTACGAGCCTAGCTTAAAACCCAAAGGACTTGGCGGTGTCTCAGACCCACCTAGAGGAGCCTGTTCTAGAACCGATAACCCCCGCTAAACCTCACCACTTCTTGTTTTTTCCGCCTATATACCGCCGTCGTCAGCTTACCCTGTGAAGGTAATACAGTAAGCAAAATGGGTCCACCCAAAAACGTCAGGTCAAGGTGTAGCGTACGAAGTGGGAAGAAATGGGCTACATTTTCTACTAATAGAATATACGGATGGCACCCTGAAACATTGTGCCTAAAGGTGGATTTAGTAGTAAAAAGAAAACAGAGAGTTCTTTTGAATTAGGCTCTGAGACGCGCACACACCGCCCGTCACTCTCCCCTACAACTGCTATTAAAAACATTCATAATAAACAACCATTATAACACGGGGAGGCAAGTCGTAACATGGTAAGTGTACCGGAAGGTGCACTTGGAATAATCAGAGCGTGGCTGATATAGCAAAGCATCTCCCTTACACCGAGAAGATATCCATGCAAATTGGATCGCCCTGAGCTAAACAGCTAGCTTAAACACCCAAACAACCAATACAACATTAAAATACTGCACAAGACCAACACACCACAAACTAAAACATTTTACCGCCCAAGTATGTGCGACAGAAAAGGCAACATTAAAGCTATAGAAATAGTACCGTAAGGGAATGCTGAAAAAGAAATGAAACAAATCATTAAAGCACAACAAAGCAGAGATTAACTCTCGTACCTTTTGCATCATGATTTAGCCAGCCCCCCTGAGCAAAGAGAACTTTAGTTCAAAGCCCCGAAACTAGGTGAGCTACCCCGAGACAGCCTATTATTAGGGCCAACCCGTCTCTGTGGCAAAAGAGTGGGAAGATCTCCAGGTAGAGGTGACAGACCTACCGAACCTAGTTATAGCTGGTTGCCTAAGAAATGAATAGAAGTTCAGCCTCGCACTCCTTAATTCAGAACCCTAAAATTCACAAGAACCAGAGTAATATGCGAGAGTTAGTCATAAGGGGTACAGCCCTTACGAAACAGAATACAACCTCACCAGGTGGTTAAAGATTATACTAAACAAGATAAACTGCTCCAGTGGGCCTAAAAGCAGCCACCTGATCAGAAAGCGTTAAAGCTCCGGCAGAACCAAATTCCATTATTTAAATATTAAATCTAAAACCCCTAATCCTATTAGGCCCTTCCATGCCCACATGGAAGAGATACTGCTAAAATGAGTAATAAGAAGGGACCTCCCCCTTCTCCAAGCCTACGTGTACACTAGATCGGACCCACCACTAGTAATTACCGACCCCAAGCAAAGAGGGAAATGTGATCACATTAAACAACAAGAAATATTCACACAACCCAATCGTTAACCCCACACTGGAAGGCATTAAGGAAAGACTAAAAGAAAAGGAAGGAACTCGGCAAACACAAGCCTCGCCTGTTTACCAAAAACATCGCCTCCTGCAAACAACGACGTATAGGAGGTCTTGCCTGCCCAGTGACAATGTTAAACGGCCGCGGTATTTTGACCGTGCGAAGGTAGCGCAATCACTTGTCTTTTAAATGAAGACCTGTATGAATGGTGAAACGAGGGCTTAACTGTCTCCCTTTTCTAGTCAATGAAATTGATCTGCCCGTGCAGAAGCGGACATAATAATACAAGACGAGAAGACCCTTTGGAGCTTAAGATATAAAGATCATCTATGTCAATGGGCCCCAACACGGCAACAAACTAAATAGCAACTGATCTTAATCTTCGGTTGGGGCGACCACGGGAGAAAATAAAGCTCCCACGCGGACTGGGGTAAACCCTAAAACCAAGAAAAACATTTCTAAGTAACAGAACTTCTGACCATTAAGATCCGGCTACACGCCGACCAACGGACCAAGTTACCCTAGGGATAACAGCGCAATCCCCTTTCAGAGTCCATATCGACAAGGGGGTTTACGACCTCGATGTTGGATCAGGACATCCTAATGGTGCAGCCGCTATTAAGGGTTCGTTTGTTCAACGATTAAAGTCCTACGTGATCTGAGTTCAGACCGGAGCAATCCAGGTCAGTTTCTATCTGTAACGCTACTCTTCCTAGTACGAAAGGACCGGAAAAGAGGGGCCCATGTTATAAAACACGCCCCACCCTAACTTAATGTAATCAACTAAATTAAATAAAAGGAAGGCATAAACCCATATCAAGATAAGATTATTAAGATGGCAGAGCCCGGTAATTGCAAAAGGCCTAAGCCCTTTCTGCCGGAGGTTCAAATCCTCCTCTTAATCATGACGGTCCTACTAATTACCTACTTAATCAGCCCCCTAACCTACATCGTACCCGTACTGCTTGCAGTAGCCTTTCTTACCCTTATTGAACGAAAAGTCCTAGGATATATACAACTACGAAAAGGCCCAAACGTAGTTGGGCCCTACGGCCTATTACAACCAATTGCAGATGGAGTTAAATTATTTATTAAAGAACCAATCCGCCCATCCACCTCATCCCCATTTCTATTTCTCGCCACCCCCATACTAGCCCTAACACTAGCATTACTATTATGAGTACCAATACCTTTCCCATACCCAATAACAGAACTAAATTTAGGTATACTATTTATCCTCGCCCTGTCTAGTCTAGCCGTATACTCAATCTTAGGGTCAGGATGGGCCTCCAATTCAAAATATGCACTAATTGGTGCCCTACGAGCAGTTGCACAAACCATCTCCTATGAAGTTAGCCTAGGATTAATTTTGTTATCCATCATTATCTTCACAGGAGGCTTCACCCTTCAAATATTTAATACCACCCAAGAAGCAACCTGACTTCTACTACCAGCTTGACCCCTAGCTGCCATATGATACATCTCAACGCTAGCAGAAACAAATCGAGCCCCATTCGATTTAACAGAAGGAGAATCTGAACTAGTATCAGGATTTAACGTCGAATATGCCGGAGGACCCTTCGCCCTATTCTTCCTAGCTGAATACACCAACATCCTCCTAATAAATACACTATCAACAATTTTATTTTTAGGTGCCACCCACACCCCTGCTATCCCAGAAATAACCTCTATCAATATTATAGTAAAAGCCGCCCTACTCTCCATATTATTTCTTTGAGTCCGCGCCTCTTACCCACGATTCCGTTATGATCAACTCATACACCTAGTATGAAAAAACTTCCTACCTATAACCTTAGCTCTCATCCTATGACATGCCGCTTTACCCATCGCGCTAAGCGGACTCCCCCCACAACTATAATAATGGAGCTGTGCCTGAATGCCCAAGGACCACTTTGATAGAGTGACTTATGGAGGCTAAAATCCTCCCAGCCCCTTAGAAAAAAGGGACTCGAACCCATATCATGGAGATCAAAACTCCAAGTGTTTCCATTACACCACTTTCTAGTAAGATCAGCTAATTAAAGCTTTTGGGCCCATACCCCAAAAATGTAGGTTAAAATCCTTCTCTTACCAATGAGCCCCTACACTCTAACAATTTTACTACTTAGCCTGGGCCTAGGTACAACCCTAACATTCATAACATCCCACTGACTACTAGCATGAATAGGCCTTGAAATCAATACATTAGCAATTCTCCCATTAATAGCCCAACACCACCACCCACGGGCAGTAGAAGCCACTACAAAGTACTTCCTAGCCCAAGCTGCTGCCGCAGCAACAATTCTATTCGCAAGCACCATCAATGCCTGAACCACAGGAGAATGAAACATCTTCTGCTTGTCCAATCCAATTGCAATTACCCTAATTACTATAGCACTAGCACTAAAAGTAGGATTAGCCCCAACACACTTCTGAATACCCCCTGTTATACAAGGCCTAGATTTAACCACCGGGCTCATTATAGCCACATGACAAAAACTAGCACCATTTGCATTAATTATCCAAATAGCCCCCCTAGCCCAACCTCAACTAATCACAGCTCTTGCACTCCTCTCAGTTATCGTGGGCGGCTGAGGGGGCCTAAACCAAACACAATTACGTAAAATTATAGCATATTCATCAATCGCACACCTTGGCTGAATAGTTATAATTGCACAATTTAAACCACAACTAACAATACTAGCCTTAATCACTTACATCATTATAACAGCCGCAACCTTCCTAACATTCAAAATAATAGCCACAACTAAAATTACCACCCTAGCAATATCCTGGTCTAAAACACCAGCTATCACAGCCACCGCTGCCCTCGCACTACTATCCCTAGGAGGCCTTCCACCCCTGACCGGATTTATGCCAAAATGACTAATTTTACAAGAACTAACCTCTCAAAACCTACCACTAACTGCCACTATTATAGCCCTAAGCGCACTACTAAGTCTATACTTCTACCTCCGACTATGCTACTCTATAACTTTAACAATTTCACCTAACACAAACAACGCCATAACCCCTTGACGCCTTCAAAGTACACAAAACACCGCCCTACTGGCCATTTTTACTGCCTCTGCTTTAATACTTCTACCATTAACCCCCTTAGCACAGGCACTAACAAACTAGAGACTTAGGATAACATTAGACCAAAAGCCTTCAAAGCTTTAAGTAGGAGTGAAAATCTCCTAGTCCCTGAATAAGACTTGCAGGACTTTACCCCACATCTTCTGAATGCAACCCAGACACTTTAATTAAGCTAAAGCCTTACTAGATGAGAAGGCCTCGATCCTACAAATTCCTAGTTAACAGCTAGACGCTCAAGCCAGCGAGCATTCACCTACTTTCCCCGCCCCCTTCAAAAAGGCGGGGAAAGCCCCGGCGGGCCATTAACCTGCTTCTTCGGATTTGCAATCCGAAATGTTATACACCACGGGACTTGGTAGAAAAAGGACTTAAACCTTTGTTTATGGAGCTACAATCCACCGCCTAAACTCTCGGCCACCCTACCTGTGACAATCACGCGCTGATTCTTCTCAACCAACCACAAAGATATTGGCACCCTATATTTAGTATTTGGTGCTTGGGCCGGAATAGTGGGTACAGCCCTCAGTCTTCTGATTCGGGCAGAACTAGCCCAACCTGGAGCCCTCCTAGGCGATGATCAAATCTATAATGTCATCGTTACCGCACACGCCTTTGTTATAATCTTCTTTATAGTGATACCAATTATGATTGGGGGGTTCGGCAACTGACTTGTACCCCTAATGATTGGAGCACCCGACATAGCATTCCCTCGAATAAACAACATAAGCTTCTGACTACTCCCTCCATCTTTTCTACTGCTTCTTGCCTCTTTCGGAGTTGAAGCCGGGGCTGGAACGGGATGAACCGTGTATCCTCCACTTGCCGGAAACCTAGCACATGCTGGAGCCTCCGTAGACCTAACCATTTTCTCCCTACATCTCGCAGGGGTCTCATCAATTCTAGGAGCCATTAACTTCATTACAACTATTATTAACATGAAACCCCCAGCAATTTCACAATATCAAACACCCTTATTCGTATGGGCTGTTTTAATTACAGCAGTACTCCTCCTACTCTCACTACCAGTCCTTGCTGCAGGCATTACAATACTACTAACAGACCGAAATCTAAATACCACCTTCTTCGACCCAGCAGGAGGAGGTGACCCAATTCTCTACCAGCATCTTTTCTGGTTTTTTGGTCACCCAGAAGTATATATTTTAATCCTCCCTGGATTTGGTATAATTTCTCATATCGTAGCCTACTACGCAGGTAAAAAAGAACCATTTGGCTATATAGGAATAGTATGAGCTATGATGGCTATCGGCCTCCTAGGCTTTATCGTGTGAGCCCATCATATGTTTACAGTAGGGATGGACGTAGACACCCGAGCATACTTCACATCTGCAACAATAATTATCGCAATTCCAACAGGTGTAAAAGTATTTAGCTGACTTGCAACACTGCACGGAGGCTCTATTAAATGAGAAACCCCAATGCTATGAGCCCTAGGTTTTATTTTCCTATTTACTGTAGGGGGACTAACTGGTATCGTACTAGCCAACTCATCCCTAGACATTGTATTACATGATACCTACTACGTAGTAGCCCACTTCCACTATGTCCTATCAATAGGAGCAGTATTTGCTATTATGGGAGCCTTCGTCCACTGATTCCCCCTGTTCACAGGCTATACAATACACGATACATGAACAAAAATCCACTTTGGCACAATATTCGTAGGTGTAAACCTTACCTTCTTCCCCCAACATTTCCTAGGATTAGCAGGCATGCCCCGACGTTACTCAGACTACCCAGATGCCTATTCACTATGAAACATCATTTCATCAATCGGCTCTCTAATCTCTCTAGTGGCAGTTATTATATTCCTCTATATTCTATGGGAAGCCTTCACTGCCAAACGAGAAGTACTATCCGTAGAACTTACTCATACTAATATTGAGTGACTACACGGATGCCCCCCACCCTACCACACATTTGAAGAACCTGCCTTCGTGCAAGTACAGACAAACTAACGAGAAAGGAAGGAATTGAACCCCCGTAAGCTAGTTTCAAGCCAGCCGCATAACCACTCTGCCACTTTCTTTAATAAGATACTAGTAAAATGAGTATTACATCGCCTTGTCAAGGCAAAATTGTAGGTTAAAGCCCTGCGTATCTTAAGCCCAAAAGCTCTAATGGCACACCCCTCTCAACTAGGATTCCAGGACGCAGCCTCCCCTGTAATAGAAGAACTTCTACATTTCCACGATCATGCCCTAATAATTGTTTTCTTAATTAGCACTTTAGTACTATATATTATTGTTGTGATAGTTACTACCAAACTCACTAATAAATATATCTTAGACTCACAAGAAATCGAAATTGTATGAACTATTTTACCAGCAGTAATTCTTATTCTGATTGCCCTCCCCTCCCTACGAATTCTGTATCTTATAGATGAAGTCAACGACCCCCATTTAACCGTAAAAGCCATAGGCCATCAATGATACTGAAGCTACGAATATACTGATTACGAAAACTTGGCCTTCGACTCCTACATACTCCCAACACAAGACCTACTACCGGGACAGTTTCGATTGCTAGAAACAGACCACCGAATAGTAATTCCCATAGAATCACCAGTTCGAGTACTAGTCTCAGCTGAAGATGTCTTACATTCTTGAGCTGTTCCAGCATTAGGAGTTAAAATAGATGCTGTCCCCGGACGACTAAACCAAACATCTTTTATCGCCTCCCGACCCGGGGTGTTCTATGGACAATGTTCCGAAATCTGCGGAGCTAATCACAGCTTCATGCCTATCGTAGTAGAATCTGTACCACTAGAACACTTTGAAAACTGATCCTCACTCATACTTGAAGACGCCTCACTAGGAAGCTAAATAGGGACTAGCGTTAGCCTTTTAAGCTAAAGACTGGTGGCCCCCAACCACCTCTAGTGACATGCCACAATTAAACCCTGCCCCATGATTTGCAATCCTTGTCTTCTCATGATTAGTCTTCCTAACAGTAATCCCCAACAAAGTATTAAGCCACACATTTACAAATGAAGTAACAGCCCTAAGCGCTGAAAAACTTAAATCAGACACCTGAAACTGACCATGGCACTAAACCTATTTGATCAATTTATAAGCCCCACACATCTGGGTATCCCCCTAATTGCAATTGCACTTACATTACCATGAATTCTAATCCCCACCCCAACCAGCCGATACCAAAACAATCGCCTTATCTCCCTTCAAAGCTGATTCATTAAATCCTTCACACATCAACTACTCATGCCACTAAACCAAGGCGGACATAAATGAGCTATAATCCTGGCTTCTTTAATAATCTTTATCCTTACACTCAATATCCTAGGACTGCTGCCATATACATTTACCCCAACAACCCAACTGTCCCTAAATATGGGCCTGGCCGTCCCACTATGATTAGCAACTGTAATCATTGGTATACGAAATCAACCTACAGCAGCACTAGGACACCTACTGCCAGAAGGAACTCCCGCCCTATTAATCCCAATCCTAATTATTATCGAAACAATTAGTTTATTTATCCGACCTTTAGCCCTAGGAGTCCGACTAACTGCTAACCTAACGGCGGGCCACCTATTAATTCAACTAATCTCGACCGCAACTATTACACTACTACCAATAATAACTACAGTTGCAACCCTCACCGCCATCCTACTAGTAATATTAACACTGTTAGAAATTGCAGTCGCTATTATTCAAGCCTATGTATTCGTACTACTACTAAGCCTATATTTACAAGAAAACGTATAATGGCCCACCAAGCACATGCATACCATATGGTAGATCCAAGCCCATGACCCCTGACCGGTGCAGTAGCTGCTCTCTTAACAACATCAGGACTAGCAATCTGATTTCACTTCCACTCAACAACACTTATGGCCTTGGGCCTAGTACTAATAATTTTAACAATGTGTCAATGATGACGAGACATCGTACGAGAAGGCACATTCCAAGGTCATCACACACCCCCAGTACAAAAAGGACTGCGTTACGGAATAATCCTCTTCATCACCTCAGAAGTATTCTTTTTCCTAGGATTCTTCTGAGCCTTCTACCACTCTAGTTTAGCCCCCAGTCCTGAACTAGGGGGATGTTGACCCCCTACAGGAATTACAACCCTCGACCCATTAGAAGTTCCTCTTCTTAACACCGCAGTTCTCCTAGCATCAGGTGTTACAGTTACATGAGCTCACCACAGCATTATAGAAGGGGAACGCAAACAAGCAATTCAATCCCTAACTCTAACAATTCTACTAGGCTTCTACTTCACTGCCCTTCAAGCCATAGAATATTACGAAGCTCCATTTACTATCGCAGACGGTGTATATGGTTCAACCTTCTTCGTAGCAACAGGCTTCCATGGACTTCATGTCATCATTGGATCCACCTTCCTTGCCGTCTGCCTCCTCCGACAAATCCGATACCACTTTACTTCAGAACACCACTTCGGATTTGAAGCAGCCGCCTGATACTGACACTTCGTAGATGTTGTATGACTATTCCTATACGTCTCTATTTACTGATGAGGCTCATATCTTTCTAGTATTCAAGTTAGTACGAGTGACTTCCAATCACCTAGTCTTGGTTAAAATCCAAGGAAAGATAATGAACTTAGTCTTAACCATACTAATTATCTCAGCCGCCCTATCAATAGTCCTGGCCCTTGTATCATTTTGATTACCACAAATAACTCCTGACACAGAAAAACTTTCCCCTTATGAATGTGGATTCGATCCCCTAGGATCAGCACGACTCCCGTTCTCCCTACGATTTTTCCTAGTGGCCATCCTATTTCTTCTGTTTGATCTAGAAATTGCACTGCTACTACCCCTGCCCTGAGGCAACCAACTACCAGATCCTACCTACACACTAATATGGGCTGCAACTGTCCTAGTATTACTAACATTAGGACTCATTTATGAATGACTACAAGGAGGCCTAGAATGAGCTGAATAGAGGATTAGTCCAAATACAAGACCTCTGATTTCGGCTCAGAAAATTACGGTTTAAGTCCGTAATCCCCTTATGACACCCGTGTACCTCAGCTTTACCTCAGCATTTACACTAGGCCTTACAGGTCTAGCCTTCCACCGCTCTCACCTTATATCAGCCCTACTATGCTTGGAAGGCATAATACTCTCCCTATTTATTGCCCTTGCTCTATGGACCCTCCAACTAGAATCAACTGCCTTTTCTGCAAGCCCCATTCTACTATTGGCCTTCTCAGCCTGTGAAGCTAGTGCAGGTCTAGCCCTCTTAGTTGCTACAGCCCGAACCCATGGAACAGACCACCTACAAGCCTTAAATCTCCTACAATGCTAAAAATCCTAATCCCAACCATCATGCTATTTCCAACAATCTGACTCTCAACACCTAAATGGCTGTGAACTTTTGCAACCATACAAAGCTTAATTATTGCTATACTCAGCCTTACTTGAATCAAAATACCCATAGAAACCAGCTGAACCACATCCAACTCCTACATAGCCACAGATCCTTTATCAACCCCCCTACTAGTTCTAACCTGCTGACTCCTGCCCCTCATAATCTTAGCCAGTCAAAATCATATTAAAATAGAACCCATCAACCGCCAACGAAGCTACATAACTCTACTGGTCTCCCTACAAGCTTTCCTAATTCTAGCATTCAGTGCCACCGAAATCATTATATTTTACGTAATATTTGAAGCAACCCTTATTCCAACCCTTATCATTATTACTCGCTGAGGGAACCAAGCCGAACGACTAAATGCCGGCACATACTTCTTATTCTACACATTAGCTGGTTCATTACCACTTTTAGTAGCCCTCCTCTTATTACACCACAATGCAAGCACCCTATCAATACTAATTATTCAATACACACAACCAATGACCCTTAATACCTGAGGTGATAAAATTTGATGAGCAGCCTGTCTTGTAGCCTTCCTAGTAAAAATACCCCTATATGGAATTCACCTTTGATTACCCAAAGCCCACGTAGAAGCCCCTGTAGCAGGGTCTATAGTTCTAGCCGCAGTCTTACTAAAACTAGGAGGCTACGGTATAATACGAATAATAGTTATACTAGACCCCCTTTCAAAAGACTTAGCCTACCCTATTATTGCATTAGCCCTATGAGGTGTGATTATGACCGGGTCAATCTGCCTACGACAAACAGACCTAAAATCCTTAATCGCTTATTCATCTGTCAGCCACATGGGGCTAGTAGCTGGAGGTATTTTAATCCAAACTCCGTGAGGCTTTACCGGAGCACTAGTACTTATAATTGCACATGGCCTAGTCTCCTCCGCCCTATTCTGCCTAGCCAACACCACATACGAACGAACTCATAGCCGAACTATAGTTCTAGCTCGAGGTATACAAGTCATTTTCCCCCTTACAGCCGTATGATGATTTATTTCAAACTTAGCAAACTTAGCATTACCACCACTACCAAACTTAATGGGAGAACTAATAATTATTACAGCCATATTTAACTGATCCCCATGAACACTTGTAATAACAGGAGCAGGCACCCTAATCACCGCTGCTTACTCCCTATATCTGTTCTTAATAACACAACGAGGGCCCCTCCCACAACACATCACTAACCTACAACCCTTCCATACACGAGAACATCTACTAATAACGCTCCACCTCCTCCCCGTAATACTCCTCATCCTAAAACCTGAAATCATATGAGGATGATGGTATTGTAGACATAGTTTAACCTAAAACATTAGATTGTGATTCTAAAAACAGGGGTTAAACTCCCCTTGTCCACCGAAAGAGGCCTGATGGCAGTAAGGTCTGCTAATCCTTTACCCCCGCAGTTAAATTCCGCGGCTCATTCAACCCGCTTCTAAAGGATAATAGTTCATCCGTTGGTCTTAGGAACCAAAAACTCTTGGTGCAACTCCAAGTAGCAGCTATGCTAGACACTATTGCAACCACCTCCCTCCTACTTACCCTAACAATCCTCCTATTACCATTAATAATAACCATTAACCCAAAACCCCTAAACCAAAACTGAGCTACAAAACATGTCAAAACTGCTGTAAGCACTGCATTTTTCATTAACATCATCCCTTTAATAATTTTCTTAGATCAAGGAATAGAAACCATTATCACAACATGACAATGAATAAACATCATAAACTTTGACGTTAACATCAGCTTTAAATTTGACCACTATTCACTAGTCTTTACACCCATTGCCCTATATGTTACATGATCTATTTTAGAGTTCGCATCATGATATATACACTCCGACCCCTACCTAAACCGATTCTTCAAATACCTACTACTATTCCTAGTAGCCATAATTATTCTAGTCACCGCCAACAACTTATTCCAACTATTCATCGGATGAGAAGGAGTAGGGATCATATCATTTTTACTAATCGGCTGATGGCATGGCCGAGCCGATGCTAATACAGCAGCCCTGCAAGCAGTCTTATATAATCGGGTTGGAGACATCGGGCTGATCTTAGCTATTGCCTGAATCGCAATAAACCTTAACTCATGAGAACTACCTCAGATCTTCCTGCTGGCCAAAGACCTAGATATAACCCTCCCCCTGGCAGGAATTGTACTAGCAGCCACTGGGAAATCCGCCCAATTTGGATTACACCCATGATTACCCTCCGCAATAGAAGGCCCCACCCCAGTGTCTGCCCTACTGCACTCAAGTACTATGGTCGTCGCAGGTATCTTCCTACTAATCCGACTTCATCCTTTAATAGAAAATAATCAAGTAATTCTAACTACCTGCTTATGCCTAGGAGCATTAACAACCTTCTTCACCGCCACCTGCGCCCTCACACAAAACGATATTAAAAAAATCGTAGCATTCTCAACCTCAAGCCAACTAGGATTAATAATAGTTACTATTGGGCTCAATCAGCCCCAACTAGCCTTCCTACACATCTGCACCCACGCCTTCTTTAAAGCTATGCTATTCCTCTGCTCTGGCTCAATTATTCACAGCCTAAATGATGAACAAGATATCCGAAAAATAGGAGGATTGCACAAACTTATGCCATTCACCTCCTCATGCCTTATCATTGGTAGCCTTGCACTCACTGGTACACCCTTTCTAGCAGGGTTCTTCTCAAAAGACGCAATTATCGAAGCCCTCAATACTTCATACTTAAACACCTGAGCCCTCACCTTAACACTAATTGCCACATCCTTTACAGCTGTCTACAGTCTCCGAGTCATCTTCTTCGTAACCATAGGCTCCCCCCGATTCTCAACCCTCTCTCCTATTAATGAAAACCACAAAGCAGTAATTGCACCCATCGAACGTCTAGCCTGAGGTAGCATCATTGCAGGCCTTATCATTACCTCAAACTTCCTACCCATAAAAACCCCAACCATAACTATAACTCCTACATTAAAACTAGCTGCACTCATCGTCACAATCTTAGGAGTTATTATTGCACTAGCACTGGCCACCGCCACCTCAAAACAAATCAAAATCACCCCCACTCTTGCACCCCACAACTTCTCCAACATACTGGGATTCTTCCCACACATCATCCACCGACTTATTCCCAAAATTAATTTAACACTAGGAAAACAGGCTACCAAAGTTGACCGCCAATGATTAGAAATCGGACCTAAAGGTATTCACCCCTTATACCAACACCTATCCACAATATTTGACAACACCAACACCAATATTATTAAAATTTACTTAACATTTTACTTAATCTCTACAGCCTTAGCCACTACCCTATTAGCTACCATCTAAACAGCCCGAAGCGCCCCCCGGTTAAGACCCCGAGTTAGCTCCAACACTACAAAAAGACATAATAATAGTACTCAAGCACATACAACCAACATTCCTCCCCCAGCAGAGTACATCAAAGAAACCCCTCCAACATCCCCACGCACCACAAAAAACTCCTTAAACTCATCTACTACAACCCAATAGCCCCCATGCCCAGCCCAAAACCACCAAAACCCTGCTCCAACCCCCAACAAATACATCAAAACATATACCTTAACTGACCCCGCCCCCCACGTTTCAGGAAAGGGCTCCGCTGCTAACGCCGCCGAATATGCAAAAACTACCAACATTCCACCCAAATAAATTAAAAACAGCATCAAACCAATTAACGACCCCCCATGACCAATTAGCACACCACACCCAACTCCAGCTGCTACAGCCAGCCCTAATGCCGCAAAATATGGCGCAGGATTAGAAGCAACCCCAACTAAACCCACCACTAAACTTAACAAAAGTAAATCAAAAAAATATATCATAATTCTCACCAGGATTTTCACCAGGATCAATGACTTGAAAAACCACCGTTGTAATTCAACTATGAGAACCTTTTTTAATGGTCACCCGAAAAGCACATCCCCTGCTTAAAATCATTAACGACGCCCTTATCGATCTACCTGCCCCCTCCAATATCTCTGTATGATGGAATTTCGGTTCCCTCCTACTACTTTGTCTAATAACACAAATTTTAACAGGCCTATTCCTAGCAATGCATTACACTTCAGATATCTCAACCGCCTTCTCATCCGTAGCCCACATCTGCCGAGATGTAAACTATGGTTGAATCATCCGAAACTTACATGCAAACGGCGCCTCCTTCTTCTTCATCTGCATTTACCTCCACATCGGACGAGGCTTATACTACGGCTCATACCTTTACAAAGAAACCTGAAACATCGGAGTAGTTTTATTACTCCTAGTAATAATAACCGCATTTGTTGGTTATGTACTTCCATGAGGACAAATATCCTTCTGAGGCGCTACCGTGATTACAAATCTACTATCAGCTATCCCCTACATAGGAAATGCTCTAGTACAATGAATTTGAGGGGGCTTCTCTGTAGATAATGCAACCCTGACCCGATTCTTCGCATTCCACTTCCTGCTCCCATTCGCAATCATTGCAGCCACCGTTCTACACGCTCTGTTCTTACATGAGACTGGCTCAAATAACCCAATCGGACTTAACTCCGACGCAGACAAAATTTCATTCCACCCCTACTTCTCCTATAAAGATGTACTAGGATTCATTGTACTAATTACAGCTCTGGCCTCCTTAGCACTCTTTTCACCAAACCTGCTTGGAGACCCAGAAAACTTCACCCCCGCCAACCCATTAGTTACTCCTCCCCACATTAAACCAGAATGATACTTCTTATTTGCCTACGCAATTCTACGATCTATCCCCAACAAACTAGGCGGAGTACTAGCCCTGCTCTTTTCAATCCTAGTACTAATAGTAGTCCCCCTGCTACACACATCCAAACAACAAGGTACTACCTTCCGTCCCCTTACACAACTATTATTTTGAACCCTAGTTGCAGACGTATTTATCCTAACTTGAATTGGAGGCATACCAGTCGAACATCCATTCATTATCATTGGTCAAATTGCTTCCCTGCTCTATTTCTCACTATTTCTAATCCTATACCCATTAGCAGGATGACTAGAAAACAAACTACTCAACTTCAACTGCCCTAGTAGCTTAGTTCTAAAGCACCGGTCTTGTAATCCGGAGATCGAAGGTTAAAATCCTTCCTAGCGCCAGAAAAGAGAGATTTTAACTCCCACCCCTAACTCCCAAAGCTAGGATTCTCAACTAAACTATTTTCTGAAAACAACAACTGTTCGACTGAATTAAATGCTCTATGTACTGGTACATAATATGCATAACTCAACACTATGTATTAGTACATATTATGCATAATATTACATCATGATGTAGGACATTACAGGATATTCAACATAACTTAATTAAAGCATTATTACTTAATGACAACCATAGCAATCTAACATATGCATTTTCAGGTTAATCATCATTAATTTATGTAATGAATGTTTTGATCCATCAAAAATTACAATGGAAACCCTACATTGATGGTACATTAAAGATATTTCCTCAAAAAATTACAATCAACACTGGGGTAGTAAGAGATCAACATCAGTTGATACCTAAAGGTCCAATATCCTTGATAGGGTCAAGGACAAAAATTGTGGGGGTAGCACAACTTGCACTATTCCTGGCATCTGGTTCCTATTTCAGGGCCATAAAATTTTAATTCCCCATTATATTAACTGTCCCGGCATAGTTAAATGGGGGGGTGCTTCATTAGCAAGCACCCCCCATGTAAACAGCCACCTGGAGCATTTGGTATTTTTTTATTTTTCGGCTGATTTCACATTACATCTCCAGTGGTTTAGCCCAATAAACTATAAGGGGGTCCTACCATATAGTAAATAATAAAGACAATGTTATTATATAAAGACATACAACTAAGAGGCCACACATCTTTCTACCGGGGTACATACATTATCTCTTGTTCCACATACTTCCCTAAGATTCCCCCTCTGCTCCGCGCGCGGTAAACCCCCCTACCCCCAAAGTCGAAGAGTCCTAGTTATTCCTGTTAAACCCCTAAACCAGGCAAGGCTCGATCGACAGCATCAACGAATTTAATTATGTGTTAATATATAGTGTTGCAAATTCGCATCACACTATATA